TTCTATCAAAAAAGATTCTATCAAAAAGGATTCTATAAAAACAATGATAACTAGATACGAATAGAAGAAGAAAAAAAGGAAATAAAAAAACATAGTATAGAAAAGATATCCAAAATGATATAGAAATCATTATCCTACCCTTATTTTTTATTTCCTTAATTTAATTGAATTTCATTTGATTAGGGCAAAACCTCTGCCTTTTTTAAAATATCCTGAACAGTTCCTGTAGGTTGAGCACCTTTTTCAAGGAAATAGAGAATAGCGGGAACGTTTAAATAAGTTTGATTCTTGATCGGATCATAAAAACCCACTTTCTGAAGATCTCTTCCTTCTCTTCGGGATCGAACATCAATTGCAACGATTCGATAGACGGCTCATCGGGATAGATGTAGATGAAAAAGAACCCCCCCCCCCCCTAGAACCGTATAGGAAGTTTTCTCCTCGTACGGCTCGAGAAAAAATGATGTTTTGTCTATGGATAAAATTAGAATTAGAATAAATAGAACTGTAAAATGAATTAGTCTATAATATAATTTCAATTTAACTCATAGTCATTTTTATTTAGCTGCGTTGCTGAAAAAAAATCATTTGTACTCATAACTCAAGTTCAATAATATAATAATTCTCAAATATATTAAAGATTTTTCTTTAAGATATTTTTTTATTGAGTGGTCTTTAACCCACCGTTTTTGTCTCGTTTAAAATTTATTTGGTTGGATCCGTGAGACAATTGAAGTGGTGTTTCCTTGTTCTGGGATCCTTTATTTTTGTTTTAAATCATTGGGTTTAGACATTACTTCGGTGCTTCTTAATCCTTTCAAAATGGTAGCAACATACCCCTTTTGGGATTTCTTTCTATCAAAGAATCATACCGAGGTTGATTCATGCGCGATACACTGTCGATCGAAAAAGTTTTAGCCGTTCCAACAATTTTGAAAATTTGTTGGAATGGAATCCTTTCGATTTCTATATCGAAGATATACTTACGAAGTTGTTCCAATTTATTAATTGGCATTAACCCTAGATCGTTGCCCCTGAGAAATTAATAAATACTTTCTACTCGAGCTCCATCATGAACTATTTACATTAGAACCCAATAAAAAAAGAAGGGTTCTAGTAGAATAGAACAAACGACGTCGAGCCAAGAGCACCTTCATTCCTATATAAAATGGTGGATGTAACAATAAGAATCCACACCGGATCATGTCCTTCAAGTCGCACGTTGCTTTCTACCACATCGTTTTAAACGAAGTTTTACCATAACATTCCTCTAATTTGGAACCAGTATGGAATTGATTCAATTATGGAATCATGAATAGTCATTGGTTCAGTCGGTACAGAGACATAGTTATTCATATTTAATTTAAAATAGAGAATATCTACACAGATAATAAAGATTTTTCTGAAGAAATTTTAGCAAAATGCCGTCTTTTTTTGTCTGAATAGAACATTTTTCTATAAATCTCTATCTCAAAAAAATATCTAACAGAAATATTAAGAAATCCAAATATAGAAATAACATAACTAACAGAAATCGCACAAATAAAATAAATAAATTCTATTTGACTCTGCCTCTTCAAGTGACTCAATAAGATAGACTGACCATTTTCAACTTCCCAACCTAGAAGGAATCATTACAAACCTTGATAGTTGAAAAAGTTTTATACTTCTACATCATTCTTTGAGTCAAGTTTTACTCCTTTTTATTATCATAAAAAAGCAAGATCTCTGTTTCTTTTCAAATGGAATTGTCAATGATGCAAAGCAAATAAGCTAAATAGATCGAACAATAAAAAGAAATATCATTGTTAAATATTTAAATTTTCATATTTTAGGGATGCAATTTAGTTTTCACAAAAATGGAAACACTATTGTCACTGAAATAGGATAACCATACATACCTATAGGCTAAGCACTTCCTCGTTTTATATGTATTTTCATATTTTTTTAACCTGAGGTTAAGTAATCTTTCTCCAACTATGATCTATGCCCCATTTTCTATGGGTCACAAAAGGGTTCAGTTACTTTTGCATGTCATTTGAACTCGATTTAGTTTGGTTTGTGAAAAAGTCAGATATGATTCCGCAAAGAATAAAAAAAGTCTATCCAAACCTTGAAACAGAACCTTGTTGAACAAAAAAGAAGTATTAGAATACAATGGATATGCTCTGGGACGGAAGGATTCGAACCTCCGAATAGCGGGACCAAAACCCGTTGCCTTACCGCTTGGCTACGCCCCATTTCTATTTTTATTGGATACTTATACTATTAAAGAATAATATTGGTATTAAGTGTTCGTCAATTCCAGTCCAACTATAGAAAATCTTTATTCTTTATAGAATCTATTATAGATTCGTGCTAGGATTTTGGCATGTGTATCTCTAGAATTAATTCAATGGAATTTATTGATCATTACATATAATTCAATTAAGATATTGTATGAAAGTATGATTTCTTCTATTCTCCTTTGAGAATCGGAGGATTTTTGATTGAGCGGAAAAAGAAGGATTTTTTGTCTACCTTACTTTACTTCATTTTTCCTTATATCAATAACTCAATCAAAATGCAATTATCTCGACGAAAAAAATGTCTGTTATGCTTAATATCTTTAGTTTGATCTGTCTTAATTCTGCCCTTTATCCGAGTAGTCTTTTCTTGGCCAAATTGCCCGAAGCCTATGCTTTTTTGAATCCAATCGTAGATTTTATGCCAGTCATACCCCTGTTCTTTTTTCTTTTAGCCTTTGTTTGGCAAGCTGCTGTAAGTTTTCGATAAGATCTTTAATACTATCCTAGAAAATTCATATTTATTCGAGAAAAATTATAACAATTGATAAGATCAAATAAGTCTGACAGTATGAACCTTCGATTCAAACATTGAAATTCTCGGATAGCCACGAGACGCCCTATTTCCTGATTTTAATCCTTTTTACGGCGAAATACCTTATTAGCTTCGGGTCCCTTACAATATCTAATTTGGGTATGAAAGTGATTTGTGGTAATCAAAGACTCTTATTACAAATTTCAACTTCATTTGAATTTCTGAACATTCTTTTCTATTTCTAGAATTCTTTTCTTGGTGTCAAAATAGGATATGTGATATAAAAATGGAGGATCTATTGTCTTTTCTCGTTTTTCTTTTTCAAAAAATGATCTTGGAGGTTGTGTAATGCTTACTCTCAAACTTTTCGTTTATACAGTAGTAATATTCTTTGTTTCTCTCTTCATCTTTGGATTCCTATCCAATGATCCAGGACGTAATCCTGGACGTGAAGAATAATTTTTTTGTTTTTTATTGCTTGATTTTATAATTTTCTTAAGATTTTTTTTTAGCTATTCCACACATTTAACAAGGAAAAAATAAAAAGGGGTTTGCAAAATTTGAAAGAAAAAATGGAAACTCATCAACGGAAACGGAAAGAGAGGGATTCGAACCCTCGGTACGAATAACTCGTACAACGGATTAGCAATCCGCCGCTTTCGTCCACTCAGCCATCTCTCCCAATTGAAAAAGATAATTACTATGTTACATTACACATCAAGTAAGGATTAAAGAAAGTATTTCTTTCACATTCTTTATCGTTATTATATAATTAGCAATTCAATTTAGATGCTCGAAAGATCCAAATAGAAAGATAAATAAAGAACACCTTCTTTCTTTTATTTTGTTCGAAGTGCCTTTTGGGCCTGGCCCGGTCAATACCCAGCCAGGCCTTTTTTTGTTCCAACGAATTCCCTTTATTTATAGGCAACATAATAGCCAATTTGGTATCTGTATAAGAATATCCGTTCTGGGGTTTACATATACCTATAATTTTTGTTATAATGGAAATTGAGAAGTATTTTTGATTAAAAAAATAAATTCAGTATGTATCAAAAAATTTTTGCTTATTCTTATGTCATTAGGCAAACCAAAATTGATATTCAAATCCAAGAATAATTCACGAATTGTCAGTCAATAAATAGTTAATGGTTCCCATAAATTTAGGCTTTTTGAGTGAAAATATACATTTGATTTTTCAATATAAAAGTGAGTGGAAGTTTTTGTGTTTTGAGATACTATACAATCAATCTAAGGGGCAGATCAAATACAATCAAAAGGGGAAAAACGGTTTCTTTTCTAATTTTTCTAAATTTAGAAAAAAGGATTAAAAAGGGATGCAAGTACAATAAACTCAAGTTTACTAATCCAACTCAAAAAGGGAAATTTTTATCCTATTGTGTATCGTTTTGGCGGCATGGCCGAGTGGTAAGGCGGGGGACTGCAAATCCTTTTTCCCCAGTTCAAATCCGGGTGCCGCCTCATCAACAAACGAATCGAAATCTCTTATTCTGTTCCGCTATTTTTTTATGTTCTGGGGATTTTGTAAAAGATTGGAAATCTTTGAATCTAAAATTCAAAGAAAGATTATAATGGTCGAAGCAAGACTTCCAGATTCTCTTCTACTGCTAATGTAATGTCTATTGATTGGGTCTTGAATTACATTGGATAACCGGCCGAGAATTCCACTACTAGTTGGGAAAGTACTTTCTATACTGTAATCTACATATATAGACTCGCGAGAATCTCTGAGTGTTCAGGCATTCAATCACTATTAGATTGAGATTGGATAGATAATTTACCTTTTATAGAAAAAAAAAAGCCCAAAACAATTTTTACCCCTCGTCAAGAGTATAATATACTATATACCAACTCCTTCAGAGAGACAATCGGGAAAGGGTACGGATTATAAATCATATAGGAATTTTTAAAATCCATTTATTTGATTGATTCATCAATAGTGTTCGCCCAGAATCCCTTTTTGACTCTGGACCATTCATTCTACTATTATTAGTGAGCAATAATGGAATAATTCTATCATAGAGATAAGGGACATAATTCACATGGATATAGTAAGTCTCGCTTGGGCTGCTTTAATGGTAGTCTTTACTTTTTCCCTTTCACTCGTAGTATGGGGAAGAAGTGGACTTTAGAAGCACTCCTAATTTAGTTGAGAAATGAAAAGGTATCAATTGTTTTATAGATCGTTCTGCAACGCATTCTTTATTTAAATTGAAATAATTTTCAAATAAAAATATCTTCATTTCGAAATTCCATTAGATTCTAGTGGAGAAATGTATTCTATAACAGTAAAACAATTATTTCCGATTCATTGGAAGTTTTCAGATTCATTGGAATTGGAATATAAATATATATATATATAAATGTATGAAAGAAAAGATTGGGTCCTACGTCAATTCCAAATATGGATTAATAACTACATATATTGAATTGAAGATAGAAGCATACCCTTTTTATTAGAAAGTCAAGTACAACTTTATACACTACTATAACACTAATAGAGAGTATGGTAAGTAAGAAAGAAATTTCTTACTTACTATACTCTCGGATCTCATAGAATATCGCCGATTATAGCCCCTTGATTTCAGCAAAAATAGAATACTTTTCTTTTGATTTCTTCAAAGAATTCAGAAGTCGAGTTTCATTTAAAGTAATTAATTAATTATTTTGACTTACTGTTTTTACGTAAATTATAAGTAGAAAAGCAGTAGGAACTAAAATGAACAGTGCAGTAGCAATAAATGCAAGAATATTTACTTCCATAATCTCATCGTTTTTTTTTATTTCACAATACAATAACTCGGGATTTAATCCCATAGAGATGATAAATCTTTCACCTGTCAATTCAATGAATGCATTACCTATCGATGATATTGAATCGGATCAATATCATGAATAACAATATCTGAGCTATTAAATTAATTAGTCGTGGAGAATTAATAGTATATAACATATGAAGATCTTTTATCCATACCGAATCCAAGATAGGATTCCCGGACCAATCAAAAATTCCTTTATTTATCCTTCTTTTCTGTTCTTTCTTTTCTATAACCTACCTTAGGTCTTCCTTGTAGAACCATCAAATGAAGTATAATCTAACCCGTCCGTTTCCATTAACTACAAAACCCCACCAACAAACAATACAAGCGAAGTGGAAAAAGACAGGAATTAGGTTTTAAATTTTAGTGATCCTCTTTTCTTTGGAAGACAAAACAAAGAAGTATGAGAAAGACGAGTCGCGGCAGAAAAGATGAAATATTCTGTCAACTTCACTATTTTAGTTATTTTCATTTTATTTTAGGGTGTGTTCTTTCTTCGAGAGAATCCTGAAAAAAAAAAAAAGAGGGAAACGCCTTCGGAATTCAATTATTCTCTCTGCCCCTTCATTTCACAGAAAATGGAGAGGCGAATTGATGTACTTATTGGATCCGTCGGGACTGACGGGGCTCGAACCCGTAACATCCGCCTTGACAGGGCGGTGCTCTAGCCTATTGAACTACAATCCCAGGGAAATAAGAAGAGACCTAGCAGAAAATTTAGATTCTTTTTTTTATTCTCTTGTCTTGTATCAGGTATTTCTTAAGAACAAGAGGGTTATACCATCTGATAGTAGATTGGCGAATTGTTGGGCCGAGCTGGATTTGAACCAGCGTAGACATATTGCCAACGAATTTACAGTCCGTCCCCATTAACCACTCGGGCATCGACCCAACGCCTAATTCATTTTAGACGTTCCATAATCAACTTCCTTTCGTCTCCCAAGTAGACTTGACAAATACATATCACTTGAAATCAAATATAACATTTGATATAAAATAGAAAGTCTCTTCTGAGTAGACTAATAGAAGGACTTGACAAATACGGATCACTTGATAGAAAATCCCACTCCTATAGTCTTTAGTCTTGGTATACCCCCAGAGGGACTTGAACCCTCGTTTTCTCCGTGAAAGAGAGAGGTCGTAACCACTGGACCATAGGGGCCTATGCCACCTTCATTCATAAATCAACTAGAAATAGGTAATAAGACAAATACCATAGGTAACTAAGGCCACCTTAACTTAATATAACTCAGGCCTAGAGCCGCCTTTAGGATTTAGGTGATGCATAGGATATAAATAAAAGGGAAAAACTCGTTAACTATTCTGAGGATTAATGGTAATCAAACTTTACCATTAAACTATACAATCTTGAAACTTGATTTCATTGGTCTTTCTCGTCTTTATCTTTCTGATTCCCAAAGGGTTATGCGTTGGATCCAAGATCCTTCACTCCGCAGTAGATTCAAGGTGGTTTACCAAACTATGATTTGTTCGGTCAAATTATATTGAGCCCTAAGTCATACTGTCAATTAACGACACGACAGGACAAGAGGGCAATAAAAGAAGAGAGAAGACGGAGATCTAGATTAGCTATACCCGCGTTAATAATAATATAAGTTAATAAATACAACATTCATACAGTTTTCTGGTATTCAATATTGAAGTAGATTAGAATATCTATGCCGTTATTATACATTATAATATAAGAAACTTAATAAGTTTTGATATTATAAATCCCAAAGCATTGTAAGCCTAAGTGGGAGAATTGGGTTTCTAGGACTGTTTTATCAATTCTGTTTCGGTTGCATCTCTTAAAAATGACAATTAATTCAAGTTCAGT